AAGGATCTTTGAACAACCATCGGACGGGCGGAAAATCATTAGAACCGACTTCTACAAGAGCTTTTCTTTTTCCATAGAAAAAAAGGTGTTCAAAAAGAGTTTCAGAAGATGTTGATCGTAAATGATAAAATTGGTTACAAAGAAAAATGAAGATGGATTCGTATTCACATACATAAGAATTATATAGAAACAAGAATAATCTTTTATTCTTTTTTGAAACAATGGAACTTGATTTCTTTGGAGTTGGAATACCAAGACTATTCCAATTCTGATACTCATAGAGAAGGAAGCGTAATAAATGGAAAAAAGAGGCGTCTTTCAACCCGGAGCGAAGAGTTTGAACAACGATTTCTAGATGGATGGGGTAGGGTATTAGTATATCTGACACATAATTTAAATGTACAAAATTGTCTTCTAAAAACGGAAATAGTGAATGAATTGATCGTAAATTTTGAGATTTGCCTATTTCTTCTTTCCTTAGAAAGGAAGATACTAATCTTAGGGAAAAGGGAATTTCCCCAATAACTGCAAATCCCTCTGATATCATTTGCAAATATAAATTTTTGTTATGCCCCAACAATAGGTTTTGGTTTGACTCATTATCAGAAATAAGCAAAGGATTCTGTTGAGACATTCGAGTAATTAAACGTTTCACCATTAGTGAACTGGATTTATTATCATAACCAAAATTATCCACCAAAATGAATCTATTTAAAACATGATCATGAGCCAGTGCATAAATATACTCTTGAAAGATAAGCGGATATAGGAAATCCTGTTTCAAAAATTTATCGAGTTCAAAATATCGTTGAAATTCCCCCATTTGAAATTAGATTTGAACCAAAGATCGACATAAGATACTTCTTGGATTATCAAATGATACATAGTGCGATACGGTCAAAACAAGGTAGTATACTAATAAAATAATATATACCTCGGAGACAGGTAAGCTCATCAACAGACTCTCCATCCTCTTTTTGTTTTCATCTAATAGGTTTATGTTCGTTATAGGATAACAAGATGGTTAGAAATCTTTTATTTTTAAAACCCAATCGCTCTTTTGATTTTGGAAAGAATTGAATTATCTTTATCAATATACTGCTTCTTCTACACATTCCTCTCCAATGCATAAAATGCATAATGGAGAATATCAACATAGTTAGGATTCATAAAAAAAAGGATAATCCACTCATAGGAGAAGCCGTTCCCGCATCAGGCACTAATCCATTTTTAACGTCTATCTAATTAGATCGGGTAATCATTCAAAGTTAAGAACAGAAGCCGGTTGCTTTTTTGTTTACCTATAATTAGAGCCATAGGGCTCTATCCATTTATTCACTCGACCCAACTTTTAATTCATTTTGTTCCGCCCCGATCCAAGCCTTTAAACAAGTCTTTGTACCGATCCGGTAAGAATGCAATATTCTCAGAATTATATATTGCTACGACATGCTATTTTTTCCATTCATTCCCTTTCAGGATCAGTCGTGGTCTTACAAACTCTACCGATGGTATGGACGAATCCCTTGCTTCATCCAAATGTGTAAACGATACTAGCCGCACTTAAAAGCCGAGTACTCTACCGTTGAGTTAGCAACCCAAAAATCTAAAAACAATTAGGATGTGTAAATGTCAATACAGTAAAAAAAATATAACTCAATTTGAGTGCCATGACACAATCAAAACATTTTAAACTAAGACTACAAAAAGAAATCTCAAATTTAAATCGCTTCTGAACTGAACATAAAAATGAAGAGATCAGATGCAAATATACTAAATTGAAATAGAATTAGAATTTAGAATAGATATAAATGTACAAGTGAATCAACCTCCCTTTCTTTTTCTTTTTTTCACTCCAATAAAAAATTAGTGTATCACAGCGAATTCAACGAACCCATCAATTGAGTGAAGTAAAATAAAAAACCGAACCTATGGCACGAAAAGATTTATACTTATACACGATCAAATTATATTTGTTCGATACACTGTTGTCAATATAAATGTTACGAAAAGAATACAGTGGTGAAAATGGAAATCAATTAAATATTAACTATAAGGACTGGTGTTGGATTGGCACTACATAGATGCAAAAAGGTGTAGATAGTAGATCAAGGAATAAAAAAGTAGTCACAAAAAATCCGAGTTATTCAATCAATATAAGTTGAGCGAATAAGCAAGTTTGATTCCGTGGTTATTATTATTTGTTAGTAGAGTTCCAATGAAAACGGAAAACCAGTCGATTGCAGATAATGTCATAATTTTATATTTCGAGATCCAATTTCTTCATCTAGTCCCTCGATTTTGGGATTATCCACCTTCGCTTTTTGTCGTTATATACCAATACCACTAGAACAGGGGATTCTATGGGAACAATACGAAAAGGCGGAGCATAGTAGCATAGTAGAGAAAAGCTTATACTCTTTATTTAAATTTTGTTTTATTAAAGGGAAGTTCCTTAAAAACCTCCGCCTTCTTTGAAATATCATGAACAGTTCCTGTAGGTTGAGCGCCTTTTTCAAGGAAATATAGAATAGCAGGAACATTTAAATAAGTTTGATTCTTTATCGGATCATAAAAACCAACTTTCCGGAGATCTCTCCCCTCTCTTCGGGATCGAACATCAATTGCAACGATTCGATAGACGGCTCATTGGGATAGATGAAAATACCCCCCCTAGAAACGTATAAGAGGTTTTCTCCTCGTACGGCTCGAGAAAATTATGTCTATGTATAAAATTAGAATGGCAAATAGATCCATAAAATCATCAAATCAATTAGACTATGATTAAAGATTAAATTTTTTTTGTTTATAAATGTAAAACAAAAAATTGTACTCATAACTCAAGTGGGATAACTCTCAAATAGCTCACAATCCCTAAGCTATTTCATTTTTTGAGTGGTCTCTAGCCCCCTTCTTGTCTCGTTTAGAATCTGTTTTATTCTTCAGATTTAGTTGTTGAGACAATGAAAAATGGTGTTTCCTTGTTCCAGGATCCTTTATCTTTTGTTTGAATCATTGGGTTTAGACATTACTTCGGTGATCCTTAATCCTTATCAAAATGGCAGCAACATACCTTTTTTGTGATTTCGTTCTATCAAAGAATCATCAGAACGGTTGATTCACGCGTGTTCCACTTTTGATTGAAAAAGTTTTACCAAGTCCAACAAATTTGACTTATATTTTAGATTTGAAACTTTCTAAAATTGAATCCTTTCAATTTCTATATAGAAGCTATATTTACGAAGTTGTTCAAACTTATTAATTGACACTAACCCTAGACCCTTACCCTTGAGACATGAATCAATACTTTCTACTCGAGCTCCATCATGTATATAATTACCCCTTTTTTACATTACAACCCAAGAAAAAACTGATGGGTTCTAGTCGAGCAGAACAAAGGATGTCGAGTCAAGAGCACTTTTATTCGTAATAAAATGGTGGATTATTACATCCACAGCTGATCATGTCCTTCAAGTCGCACGTTGCTTTCTACCACATCGTTTCAAACGAAGTTTTACCATAACATTCCTCTAGTTTGGAACTAGTATTTAATTGATTCAATTATGGAATCATGAATAGTCATTAGTGCGATCGCTAAATAATAATAAATCTATACTTTTGTCCTTCTATATCTATAATAGAAATAGATATGAATGGGTAGTTAGTTTCTGAAAACGTCTCAGCACTAATTTTTTAATCCCATAGTTAGCAAATAAATGGAAGAACTGTCACTGCAAGTAATTTAATCCCGGATATTCTATAATTGACGATTCCAATTTAAGTGATCATAAGTTTTTTTTTCACAAAGGCCGTTGGTACGGAAATAGAATGATACCATGCATTGTATTTGACTTGAGGTTCCATAAGTTTTCTGTAACCTTTCTATTTCTAGACCCCCCCAAAAAATCTAATTTAATAGAATGTATGAATAATCCCTCGCCTAAAATTTTACAACAATTTATAGAACTCTTAGACCCAAACAAAAAATGACAAAAAACTCGGTGCAAAGAAAACAGATCTGTTACATATGTAATTTACTTGATCGTTTGTTAATGAGATTCAGACAGATACATAGATATATGTATTTTAATTAAATATTAAAACGAAAATATATAGGATATGGTACCTAAATTAACTTCAATAGGAATAGCAGAGGGATGGGCATAGGCATACAATGATAGTCTGTCCAACTTTTTTTATTCAAACTAGTGTGGTATGGGGTCTATGTTCCCATCTGACCTAGATAACAAAACAACTAGATTAAGTTACATCTCTGTCTCATTCGAACGCAATTTAGTTTGAGAAAACAATATTCTTCTCTGAATCAGAGAAGAATAAGTAAAAATGATAAACAAGAATCATATTATAGCCACTACTCCACTCTAAAATTCAAATTAAAGATCTTAAAGAGAGTCTTGTTCAAAAAAGTAAGAGTTTTCCGGATATAATGGGTGCTCTGGGACGGAAGGATTCGAACCTCCGAATAGCGGGACCAAAACCCGTTGCCTTACCACTTGGCCACGCCCCATTTAAATTTCAATTCTGCACTAATAAACACTAATATGAGTGTTGGTTTTTCGTCAATTCCAATGCAAATACATATCTATGCACTATATTGTTGATAGGATTTTGCTACGTGTAGATATAATATAGAATTAAACTGGACTTGATTGATCATTACATATAATTTAATTAAGATATTGTATTGTATAAACGTATGATTTCTTATATTCTCTTTGTTAGAATTGAAGGCTTTTGATTGGGTGAGTGGGTTGAAAGGATTTTTGGGTCTACTTTACTTTCTTCATTATTTTTTGCCTTATATCAATAACTCAATCAAAATACAATTATCTCCAAGAAAAAAATCTTTGTTATGCTTAATATTTTTAGTTTGATCGGTATCTGTCTTAACTCTGCCCTTTATTCGAGTAGTTTTTTCTTGGCCAAATTACCCGAGGCCTACTCTTTTTTAAATCCAATTGTCGATTTTATGCCGGTCATACCTTTGCTGTTTTTTCTTTTAGCCTTTGTTTGGCAAGCTGCTGTAAGTTTTCGATGAAATTTTGAATACTGTCTTAGCAAACTTAATTATTTATTCAAGTATTCAAGAAAAAATTATAACAATTGATAAAATCATAATAAGTCTTAGAGTATGAACCTTTAGTTGAAACATTGAAATTCTTGAATCACCCCATTTCTTCATTATGACCTTTCTCGTCAAAGATCTTACCCACAATTAGGTATTGCGAGTATTTTAAAATAAAAATTTAATTTTACTGAAGAAAAACCCTGTCTAAAAACTAAAAAAGTACTTCCTTTCATGGTGTCAAAATATGATATGTGATATAAAAATGGATAATCTATTCTCTTCAAAAAAAAAAAAGATCTTGGAGATTGTGTAATGCTTACTCTCAAACTCTTCGTTTACACAGTAGTGATATTCTTTGTTTCTCTCTTCATCTTCGGATTCTTATCTAATGATCCAGGACGTAATCCTGGACGTGAAGAATAAGCATCAAATAATATTTTTCCTTGATCGAACCCTTTTCTTTTTTTTTTTTTTTAAGGTTAAGGGGGCGAATAGATAAAATCTTAAGAAAAAAGAAAAGGTTCGATCAATTCGAAAGATAACTAAAATATCAAGCAATACAGGTAAACGGAAAGAGAGGGATTCGAACCCTCGGTACGAATAACTCGTACAACGGATTAGCAATCCGACGCTTTAGTCCACTCAGCCATCTCTCCCAATTGAAAACGGATAATAACTATGTTACATTACATATAAAGTAAGGGTTGAAATTATCTCTTTATCCTTATTAAAATTAAAATCGACTTATATCTTAAAAAGATAGTTTATTCTAATTAATATCTCTATTTAATTCTAAGAAAAATAAAAGTTCTATAATTTATATAATTATATATATATCACGTTTATCAGCAATTCCAACTCTAAAGTACGGGCTCGAAAAATTATTTGATGATAAAAAAAAAAGAATACCTCGTTATTTTTGTCCAATAAGGGCTTTTCCATGGCCTGGCCGGGTCAGTACCTAGCCGGGCCTTTTTTTGTTCCACTGAATCATAATCATAGATAATTAGCTGAATTAAAAAATTGAAGCAACAACAATTAAGAAATCTTAAATTATAAGGAGGATTCTTTCTATTCCTATGATAGGGAATTCAAGTATCATTTCTGATTTTTTTTTTTAAGCACCCGCACCTTTTTAAAATAATTCTTGTCTGATCCTGTATTGATTACATCCGATTCGACAAAAGATCCATTTATAGATAATAATCGCATTGTAGCGGGTATAGTTTAGTGGTAAAAGTGTGATTCGTTCTATATAACCCCTTACATAGTTAAGGGGTCCTTCGGTTTTCTTCATATTCCGAAAAAAACTTTATTTCTTAAAAGGATTTAAGTCTTTACCTCTCAACGACAGATTCGAGGAAGAATATACATTCTCGTGCTTTTTATATTTTATACAAGGATCAATTAGCAATTGAAAAATTGGATTATGAAATTACGAAACATAATTTTTTTTTGGATCACTACTTCCAATTGAATGAGTAAAAGGATCTATGGATGAAGAAAGCTTTTTTCTAATCGTAACTAAATCTTCAATTTTAGATTTGTTTTTTGTTTATAGAGGGGAGATTGAAGCAAAATAGCTATTAAACGATGGCTTTGGTTTACTAGAGACATCGATATATTGTTTAGCTCGGTGGAAAGAAAATTCTTTTCCTCAGGATTCGTTCAAATAGAAATAGAGAACGAAGTAACTAGAAAGGGTGTTATAATCCTCCTCTTCTAGAGGGATCATCTAGAAAGCGAGTAGTTTTAAATGTATTCAGACAGTAAAGGCTGACATAGATGTTATGGGTCAATTTTTTTTGTTCAGTTACGTCTTAAATCGGGGAAATTATCCATCTACCATAAAGGAGCCGAATGAAATAAAAGTTTCATGTTCGGTTTTGAATTAGAGACGTTAAAAATGATGAATCGACGTCGACTATAACCCCTAGCCTTCCAAGCTAACGATGCGGGTTCGATTCCCGCTACCCGCTTTATCTTTTTATTATTTTAAAAATTAAATTCATAATTTCATCTTAATCTATCATTGAATTGAATATGTAAATGCCTAAATTTTCTCACATACAATCCTCTATTTTTTTTTTTTACGAACAAGAGATCCGAAGTAAAAAATAAGAAAACAAATAGGAATGAAAGGCGTCCATTGTCTAATGGATAGGACATAGGTCTTCTAAACCTTTGGTATAGGTTCAAATCCTATTGGACGCAATTTTTTTCCATATATATAATATATATCTTTTTGATTTATATATTTCTATGTCAAGAAAGATATTTGGAATAATTTTCATTAAATCCGAGATACTTATATTTTATTTAATATTCAAATATTATAAAATTAAACTAATATCTAATTAATCTAAAAAAAAATAACTTTTTTTTTCGTTTCTAATTTTGAAAAATATAAA